TAGCATTCGTATGGAAGATTTTCTTTTCCAAAGGAAATCCCCGAGTATATGAAAGAGTGAAAAAGTGCTTTCGTTGTTGTGGAATAAGAAGCCTTCGTATCTTAATGCACGTATTGAATTTATTCGCAGCTATTAGACCGGGATCCACTTTTTTGGGAATATGAGTCGACGCAATAACAAGAATATTGCTATTGGAGGATCTTTCACAATCCCTGGAGAGATGGTTCACTAATAGACCGAGGGATAAGTAATTCGACGCATCCAGAGACAGATCATGAATGTTTGGAATCCATAGTATGCAAGGAGACATTGCTTTTGCTAATTCGAGTTGAAAGGTGATATAAAAGCGGTCTACCATATCCACCTCCTCATTCGTCATAGTTAGCAGCTCCCCATCAATATCAATATCCTCACTATCCTCACTATCATCAATATCCTCAATATCCTCACTATGATGAGTATGATGAGCACCACTATTATCAAAAATATCCTCACCATCACTATCATCATAAATATCCTCAAAAAATTGAGGCCTTTCATCCAGGAACTTGTTCGGAACTACTGTAATGAAAGGAAGATAGGAGTTTGTCGCTAGGTATTTGACCAAATAGGATCGTCCAGTTCCTATAGAACCTATCACTAAAATACCCCTAGAGGGGGATAGGCCTAAGCGGAGTGAAAAGGGTTTTCCATGAGATGGGAAATGAAAACTATTAGCCCCAAACGAGGTTTGTGAATAAGTGATTGTCTGATAATGCGCAAGGAATACTCGTCTTTCTGCTAAAGAGGGTCTATGAAACTCATAATTCATTAGATACTTTTTATGAATGTCAACTAAGTATCGTAAGTAAACCGATCCTGGTTGTTCAATCATTTGATAACTAGAACCATTCTTTGATAAATGATCACTATCAGTCAGACTCCATAGAATTTTATCAATCCTTTTTTCTTTCCTTAAGATGGAGAACTGAACCAAGAATTCTCTTTCGGCATCATCAATCGAATCAGTATTCGCGACCCAGGATTCGATCTTATCATCAATCCAACCACTGTTCACATTTTTTCTTTTTCTTAGTAATGAATAGATCTCTTTACTTGTACGACTTAGATGTCTCGTATTTCTCGAAAAAGTGATTCGATTGATGGGATTGGGTATGATACTTAGGAAATCGATGATATCAATGAGATTGATATTCCAATATTTCTTCTTAGAAGGTATTGATTTGACCCCATAAGCGGGACCACCACCCGATAGCATCTTGCCGCCAAAAGCCCGTATTTCTTCTAGAAAATATCCTAAAGCAGCTAGAAAGAGATTCTTTAACCAGAAAGAATTCAGTTCAGATGTAGGATACCTATCCAGAAGTTTTCGCAACTCAATCATGTATGATGGAATCATCAAAGATTTGATCTTTTCCAACTCTGTCTGTAACTCCCTAGAGGCTCGGGAAACAACGAGAAGATGTCTACGAACGATATATCCAGCAACAAGAAGAAGGAAAAGGATTGAATAGAGCAACTCCCGAACATTTGGTGATCCCGGAAATTCCCATATCAATGAAACGGGTGACTCATTATCTCGACGAAGCATTTCTTCGGACAGAAGAAGATTATGTAAACACTTACTCGAAATCTCGCTTATCAGATTCCTTTGTGGAAGAAGAATCTCCCGCAATTTGTTCTGAAGAATTGGCCATGATATATCTATATCTAATCTATCTATAATATCTTCAAAAAGGGATAACAATTTTTGACTGCTACTTAGTATCGCTATCCTCAATAGGTCTGAATTATATACTTTTTTGAAAGTATCTAAAAGAATGAAATTGAGATATTTGTACCCTGTCGAAGTAAAGAACCATGGCATATATGTTTGAAACATATTTGAGAGAGTTGAAAAAGCACTATAGGTTCTATACATCTGCCCTTCCTCAACGCATTTATTTAGATAAAGACTCCGTTTTTTCCTCTTTTCGGATGGTAATAAATATTTCTCAGAGTCAATCAAACCCATCTTTGAATTGAAATTGAGAAACTGATGCAAGTTCTTCCCTTCTGAATCAGATGGATTCATATCTGAAAGAGCTTGACAATAAATTCTTTCAAAATTGACTAATTGTCCCTCTCTTAGAGGTGTTCCAAAAATGTCTGCGATCGAGTAAAGAGCTCTACGAACGAATGGAGCGGATCGAATTGGAAAATGAAAAGATTTGTCCAAGTTATCCGGTTCGGCACCACTCGGCGGAAAATTCTTAGGTATGCATATCTTAGATACCTGTGACTCGATCGGTGAAATAGTATCTTTTTCCAAAAAAACATCTTTTTTTTTACCGACGTGCAAAGAAAATATTTTGTTGCGAATGAAAAAGATATTGAGGAATTGTCCATACGTAAGATCATAATTATTGATAGGGGTCCTTTCCACATAAAAAGGGAATCCTTTGTTACAATAGAACCAGAAGTGATGTGGATTATTCAAGAATCGAAGTCGATTTGCTTTATAAAAAGAGGATATCAATGAACTTCTATGAAATGGTTTCACGGGATTCAGCCAATTGTCTCGATCGTGGGATATCATTGAGAAATAGGAATCGGTCTTCTCAAAAGATTTCCTGCGATTTTTTCTAGTATGGAATGAGTCAATCATCCACTTCGGTATCTTATTGAACAAAAACGGTGATACTCTTCCTCCATTGATCAAGAATTTCGATTTTTGGGAAGTATCATGATCATCCAATAAGAAGGGTTTCAATTTATTCAAATGAACGATTTGAAGACCTATTGATTCTAACAACTGATTGAAGCGTTGATCAGTTGGACCCTTCAACTCATAGATGTGGATCTCGGACCTATGAATGGGGCTATTCCCGATACTCACAAAGAAAAAAGGAAGTGACCTAAACAAAAAGAAAAGAAGCGACTTGGACAAATTGGACAAATAGGACAAAAGGGGAAGTAACTTCGACAAAAGGAAACGAAGTGACTTAGAAGGATCTTTTTTGTCGAAAAATTCCGACCAATACCAATCAATTTTTTCGATAACCTCAGACCAATCAATTTTTTTTTTGATAACCTCCGACCAATCAATTTTTTCGATAACCTCAGACCAATCAATCAAATATTGATTAATACCTAATCGATCGAAGACTACTTGAAAACGGCTCTTCTGCTCAGAAACGAAATGTTCCAAATCCTCCTGGAAACTCTTGCTCCCATTGGACCATTTGTATCTATATGCATCAGGATCCCGATTCATGGATCTCTCGCTTCGAGAAATAAGAGGATCGAACCATTTCTTATGACTCTTTTTCAAATTCGATAAATGTTGGTTGATCGTAAATTTCCTTTGAGTTCTCTGATTCAGAGTATCATTTCCTATTTGATCCCTTTGAATTCCGTATTCGAAGTTGCAATCGGATCTATTCATTAAAAAGAATCGATTTGATACATTTCTTATGTACCCATGGATGCTATATTGGATTGGAATCAGATTTTGGATCAATCTATGTTGATTGAATGCCTTCAGTATGGTGTTGATAGCAAATACCACTCTTTTTGGTTTTGGATCTTCCAAAGCATTCCCGCAGGAGATCTGGACCCCTTTTTTTCTGATCCTTCGATAAAAAGATTCATTTTCTTCAGAAAACATAGGAGGTAGAACCAATAAAGATTTCTTTGTCGATTCATCCCTGGAGTTGAATACCTCGTTCAAGAATTTTTTTTGATCCAATCCGCAGGAATCAATAGAAAAGGCAAAACCCTTATGATACACCAGATCCGGCTCGGTTATTGATAGAGTGAATAGATCTGCCACTCCTTGAAATCTCTCTTCTGATTCAAAATCGTGGCGCCCCACGTATCCTCCCCTCTTCCGGTCATGGAATAGATGAAATAAATCAAAAAATGGATTTTGGTTCAAGAATGAAATCTTGTTGGAACTGCCCATATCCGGTTCATCCTTCGGAACCCTATCACATCCCGGATTTGATGCAATAGGATGAATTGTGACGGTATTTTGTAAATACGCAATTATCTTGAATATATCAATGATTTCTTTTTTTTCCGATCGCCGGGATGGGACAAAAGAAAGATCTTGTTGTTTCTTCAATAATTTCTGATCTCTGGTGGACCTCTTAGTAGGATTCGAACCCAGATGAAGTTCTGACCATCTGTCAGAGAAAAAAGAACGAATTGATCTTGTAGGATTCCCAAGAAATTCTTCGATTTCTTCCGGAAGCGGATGATTATTCATCTGCTTCTCACGTTCCGTGAATAGCCGGGACATTGAGGAATCTCCAGAAAGGCTTTTCGGGAATCGGTCTGATTCTATCTCTGCTCCTTCCGTTTGAAGAAAGGAAGGATCCCAAAGAATCGACCCTTCTTTTTGAATCTCTCTTTGATTGATCCATGTGTGATATTCCGAATCCTTATTACGAATGGAATCGAAATGATCTATGGATTGATCAAAAGATCCTTTCAATTGGCTAGAATCCCTTACTTGAACGAAATTAGATCTTGTGGAATCATATTGCATATTTGACGATACATTCCATACCTTGCTAAACAAGCGAAAAAACCGATCCTTGTTTATCAACCACACATTGTCTAAGCAAATCCAATTCTCTCTCGACACCTTCCTAAAGAAATCTGATTCGTGCGGATTCTTCTTCCAACTAACGAAGAGATCTTGGCGGAATTGCCACATATGAAATTGAATACAATTTTGCAGCAAAGAAATACCACACTTGTTTCTCGAGAAGAGATGGGAAAGATGCTCAATATCATTTGATTGAATAGTTGACCCAGCTCCTTGTTGTTTGAAGAAACCCTCCACTTCAATTGGTCTTTTTTCACGAAAAGAAGACATAAGATAACAAATCCAGTGTTTCACTAAGATTTCAAATAGCTGTCCCGAATTCAAGTTGATTATGTTTCGCTTATTTCTCGGAGAAAGACGATCAAACAATTCCCAATCATGGTCCTTGCGGATCCGATCATCCGTATAGGAAACAAAAGAAGACTCCAGATATTTGATATCTTTCTCTTTGAATGAGATCTCAATTACAGCCAGGGTTTCATTAGATATCTTACAAATAGAATCCCTCTTTTTTCCGACCCGGTTCCTCCACCACCGCGAACCCCAGTTAGATTCAGGCATGATACACTTTTTCGTTTTAGTTATTGGGAGAACCCAAGTACTCTCTTTCGGATCCATGAAACAACTCTCAGAGATCTTTTTCCCTTTTGGAAGATACAGGAGCGAAACAATCAACCTATTGATAGACCCAAAAGATTTTTCCAATGGAGCATTTCTGGGTCCAAAGGAATTCCTAGGCAGAAGCCCCATCAAATATAGATTTTTTCTTTCGACCATTTCTCGATTATGCATGCGATAGAGAAGGACCACTACTACAAGCAGTACTAGACCTTTGGTCGTCAATACTGCACCTTTGACTAGACCCTTGATCGTCAGTACTGCCCCTTTGATCGTGAAATACCGATTGCTTCTTGACCCCTGTGAATCGCGTGAGAGTAAACTCCTCCAAATTAGGGGGTCGAAGAGTTTCATAAAACGTTCTTGCTCGAAAAAAATAGAAACGATAGTTCTAACTGAATCGACTTGGGTCCACGAATCTAACAAATCGTGAGAGTTCTTGACCTCTCTTAACATCTCTCTCAATTCGAAGATCCAGGGTTGAAATGGATCTTGTTGTGAAATTTTATGCTTCATTTTGAGTGCCTCCCCATTATAAATATTGAATATAAAGTAAAAGAAAATAGGTTTCCATTTCTTTAGGTAATCTCCGATACGATAGTTCTTTCTTCTATGATATTTCTTTATGATATTTCTTTTACAATATTTCTTTCTTTATTCTATGATAATCCCCCTTATGCATCCATGGCTGAATGGTTAAAGCGCCCAACTCATAATTGGCAAATTTGCGGGTTCAATTCCTGCTGGATGCACGACAACGGGAATGTTCAATACGTCTATTGGAATTGGCTTTGTATCAATGGAATCTCATCATCCATACCAATTCGTTATGTGTTATGTATGGTATATTCATATCATAAGTATAGAAACAGTTAGAGGGAGAATTCTTATCGAAACTGGAACTCATAGGGAAGAAAATAGATTTATGGATAAAATTAAATATGCAGTATTTACAGAAAAAACTCTTCGGTTATTGAGGAAGAATCAATATACTTCTAATGTCGAATCAAAGTCAACTAGGACAGAAATAAAGCGTTGGGTCGAACTCTTTTTTGGTGTCAAGGTAATAGCTATGAATAGTCATCGAATCCCGGGAAAGAGTCGAAGAAGGAGACCCCTTAGAGGGCATAAAATGCATTACAAACGTATGATTATTACGCTTCAAGCGGGTTATTCTATTCCATCTATTAGCTTAGAAAGAAAAGAAATGAATTTCACTCAAAATACTTCATAACACGGCGATACATTTATATAAAACTTCTACCCCGAACACGCGAAATGCAACTGTTGGAATTCAAGTGAAATCCAATCCACGAAACAATTTGATCTCTGGACAGCGTCGTTGTGGTAAAGGTCGTAATGCCAGAGGAATCATTACCTCAAGGCATAGAGGGGGAGGTCATAAACGTCTATACCGTAAAATAGATTTTCAACGAAATAAAAAAGACATATCTGGTAGAAATGAAATGAAACATTTAATGAAAATGAAAATGAAAAATTACATTCAATTTGAAAATTGAAATTGAAAATCTAT